TTAATTGAATTATATGTAATGATCAATAAATTCCATTTTATTCTCTATTTTTATTCTATATAAACCTATCAAAATCTTAGCAAGAATATATTTATAAATTGGATATTTAGACTGGAATTGACGATCAACCAATACTAGTATTATTCTTTATTAGTGTCGAATAGAAATTTAAATGGGGCGTGGCCAAGTGGTAAGGCAACGGGTTTTGGTCCCGGTATTCGGAGGTTCGAATCCTTCCGTCCCAGATGTTCTAAATCTAAATTTGATTAGAATAAGATTCTTGTGAACAACAAATAAATCTTTTTTTCTCACAAACTCGAATTGAATCGAGTTCAAATGATATGGAGAGGCACCTAAAATCTATTTGTAATCCAAGTAATATAGACATATAAAGTACAATTCAAGGATTTGAATTCAATTAAAGAGATTTACTTCTTTCTTAAGGCTGGGTTAGAGTTAAATAATAAAAAGAAAGGGAGTAATAATCTATACTTATTTGGCTTTGTACCTATATAAGATAGTCAGCATCCCGAATAAATAAAAGGGATCCCTTTTTTTATTTATTATTTTTCATTCTTGAGGAGTAGATCGAAGTTAATTAGTAAGGGCAAGTATTAAGTTAAATATTTTTGTCTATTCGAATTTCATTAATAAACAAAAAAATTACGCCATCTATTTTATTTAAACTTTTAGGTATTCCGTGTTTGACTCTAATGAATAATTCGAAATCTATGGAAGGAGTCGGAAAAATTGAGATATAAGGGATTTATTCACTTTAACTTTCATTCCTTTATTTTTTTTTATGAAAATCTTACAGAAAGATTACTGAATATTAAGTTAAACAAAATATGAAAATACGTATATAAAATGAGGTAAAGGCATAATATATATGTATATATTGTTATTGTTCTATTTCATCCAGCGTAGTTTTTCGTTGTGAAACAAAATTTTTATGATAATTAAATTAGATTCGTACTCTAATCCTTTATTCAAATAATGATTCAAATAATGATATCTAAAGTAGGAAAGTTAATTATAAACTCACTAATTCTCATGATTCTTTATGAATGAAATCTTTTCTTTTTATATTTAAGTATATTTATTATTTAAAGGTGTATGCGGTTGGTGAATCTATATTTTTTATTTTTTTGTTTTTGTAGATATTCAAAAAGAATAAAGTTATTCTTTTTTTCTTTTTATTTCTACTTTAAGAATCTAATAATTTCATTTTTTTTGATAATTAAAAAAATCTTGCATTTTATACTATAACGATAAAATTGGGGTTACGTTGAATTCGCGCTAAAACCTCTTCAGAAACATGTCTATCCATCTATCTAGAAGAAAGGTGATCGATTCCTATGTACCGAATGAACCAATGATTATTCATGATTCCATAATTGAATCAATTCCATACCGGTTCCAAATTATAGAAATGTTATGGTAAAACTTCGTTTGAAACGATGTGGTAGAAAGCAACGTGCGGCTTGAAACACATGATCCATTGTGGATTCTTACATCCACCATTTTATATAAGAATGAAGGTGCTCTTGGCTCGACATCATTTCTATTTACTTTACTGGAAACCTCGTTGGGTTGTAATGTAAATAGTCCATGATGGAGCTCGAGTAGAAAATATTGATTCATTTCTCAGGGGCAAAGATCTAGGGTTAATGCCAATCAATAAATTGGAAGAACTTCGTAAATATATCTTCGATAAAGAAATTGAAAGGGTTTCACGTTTCTAAATCTACAATAAAATTTCGTGGAATTGAAAAAACCTTTTTCATGCAAAGTGTATTAGATGAGACTCAACCTTTTTCATGATTCTTTACTAGAAATTAATCGCAAAAAAGGTATGTTGCTGCCATTTTGATTTGAAAGGATTAAGAATCACCGAAGTTATGTCTAAACCCAATGATTTAAAACAAAGATAAAGGATCCGAAAACAAGAAAAGACCTTTTCCATTGTTTCCATAACTGGACTATAATAAAAGTGAAAATAGATTTGAAACGAAACAAAAAGAAAAGGAGTTTAAAGACCACTCAATAAATGAAATGCGTAAAAATTTTCTTTTGAGCCACTTGAGAGTTATCTAACTTGAGTTATGAGTACAAATGATTTTTTCAGGAAGGAAGAATAAAAAAAGAGGAATTTAAACCATAATCTAATTCATTTAACCATGTTATACACCTATTTTTGATTGTATGTAATAAAACTTAGAATCATTTTTTCGCGAGCCGTACGAGGAGAAAACTTCCTATACGTTTCCAAGGGGGGGGGTTATTCATTTACATCTATCCCACTGAGCCGTCTATCGAATCGTTGCAATTGATGTTCGGTCCCGAAGAGAAGGAAGAGATCTTCGGAAAGTTGGTTTTTATGATCCGATAAAGAATCAAATTGATTTAAATGTTCCTGCTATTTTATATTTCCTTGAGAAAGGTGCTCAACCTACAGAAACAGTTCAGGATATTTTAAAGAAAGCGGAGATTTTTAAGG